GAAAATGAATCCTTCCTAGGAGGGAACAAATATTTCTCTTTTCGATGAGAGTTTGTACACAACATGGGAGAAACCTATCTTCTATTTATAATAATTGAAGAAAAGGTTCCATCATATATAGTGAATTGATACTCCCGACTCCCACAAAATCATTTCTTTCGTTCAATAGTTACTCGTTATTAGTTAATAATCCTAGTGATTGGATCTATATGCGTATTCCGATAGGAAATGAAATAGTAAAATGATTTTTCGTCGAATGACTATTCATTTATTGTATTTTCAAATAGGGGGCAGGAAGGATCTATGGGAAAATGGTGGTTCAATTCAATGTTGTCTAACGAGGAGTTAGAACACAGGTGTGGGCTAGGTAAATCAATGGACAGTCTTGGTCGTCCTGTTGGAAATACCAGTGGAAGTGAAGATCCTATTCTAAATGATACGAATAAAAACAATCATAATCATGGTTGGCGCGAAAGTAATAGTTGCAGTAATGTTGATCATTTTTTCGGTGTCAGGGACATTTGGAGTTTCATCTCTGATGACACTTTTTTAGTTAGGGATAGTAATGGTAACAGTTATTCCGTATATTTTGATATTGAAAATCGGGTTTTTGAGATTGACAATGATAGTTCTTTTCTGAGTGAACTAGAAACTGCTTTTTCTAGTTATCTGAATAGCGGGTCTAAGAGTGACAATCGCTACTATGATCATTATATGTATGATACTACGTATAGTTGGAATAATCACATTAATAGTTGCATTGATAGTTATCTTCGTTCTGAAATCAGTATTGATAAGTACATTTCGAGTGGTAGCGACAATCACATTTACAGTTATATTTATAGTTACATTTGTAGTGGTGAAAGTGTAAGTGATAGTGACAGGGGGAGTTCTAGTATAAGAACTGGCGGTAATGGCAGTGATTTCAATATAAGAGGAAGATCTAATGATTTCGATGGAAATAAAAAATACAGACATTTATGGGTTCAATGCGAAAATTGTTATGGATTAAATTATAAGAAATTTTTTAGGTCAAAAATGAATATTTGTGAACAATGTGGATATCATTTGAAAATGGGTAGTTCAGATAGAATCGAACTTTCGGTTGATTCGGGCACTTGGGATCCTATGGACGAAGACATGGTCTCTATTGACCCCATTGAATTTCACTCGGAAGAGGAACCTTATAGAGATCGTATCAATTCGTATCAAAGAAAGACAGGTTTAACTGAGGCTGTTCAAACAGGCATAGGTCAACTAAATGGGATTCCCATAGCCATTGGGGTTATGGATTTTCAGTTCATGGGGGGTAGTATGGGATCCGTAGTAGGCGAGAAAATCACCCGGTTGATCGAATATGCTGCTAATAGATCTCTACCTGTTATTATGGTGTGTGCTTCTGGAGGAGCACGCATGCAAGAAGGAAGTTTGAGTTTGATGCAAATGGCTAAAATATCTTCCGCTTTATATGATTATCAATTCAATAAAAAGTTATTCTATGTATCAATCCTTACATCTCCTACAACCGGCGGAGTAACGGCCAGTTTTGGTATGTTGGGAGATATTATTATTGCTGAACCCAATGCCTACATTGCATTTGCGGGGAAAAGAGTAATTGAACAAACATTGAATAAGACAGTACCTGACGGTTCACAAGCAGCTGAGTATTTATTCCATAAGGGCTTATTTGATCCAATCGTACCACGTAATCCTTTAAAAGGTGTTCTGAGTGAATTATTTCAGCTACACGGTTTCTTTCCCTTGAATCAAAATTCAAGTAGAGCGCTAGGCTCAGTTATTTGTAGCGAACTTTAGTTCATCGGAATCAAAGTCAAAATAAGAAGAGTGGAGTTTTCTTTGGTAACATAAGTTCTATAGGAAGTTTCGGATAATTACTTTTTTTGATGCAGATTTTTTATCCTACCCCTATTCATGATTAGTAATCAGGAACCCCCTATCAGGAGGAAAAGAGTGAATTCTTCCTTCCGCGGAATGGAATTGGGAAAAAAAATAAAAAGAATTTCATGTTCCCTTCTTTCATATTAATATATATCGTATTAATATATATAGAATAATTCAAATCTATAAGGGAAGTGTTGCATATTTTTATATCTCCCGAGGACCTACACTTTTGACTATGAATTCCTGTTGGATCGGATTCTAACAAATCCTTAGGAAACTCGTAAGAAACTCTTTACTTTATTAGAAGATAAGGGCGGTAGAACAAGAATAATAAAGCGGATTATCATCCATCTATTTCTTGTAGAAAGGTGAATAGATACACTTATTTAGCTCTACATTCCTTGCACTTATTATATACTTAATAATACTTATAATAGATATACTTATCATAAGATAAAATATCTTTATAACAGGTACAAATATTAAATCGAGGCACCCATTCTATGACAGATTTCAATTTACCCTCTATTTTTGTGCCTTTAGTGGGCTTAGTGTTTCCAGCAATTGCAATGGCTTCTTTATCTCTTCATGTTCAAAAAAACAAGATTGTTTAGACCTGATAGGACAAAATTTCATCAATTTATTTCAACACTTGGACTTGGATCATAATAGGGATATCCATTTAGTGGAATATGATACGACATGTGGCTCCCTCCGGGCACAAATCAAAAAGTGATTATACATGCGGATACATTATATATGGATAAATGCATGTATATGGGGGGATAGCTGTTTTAAAATGGATCAGAGCGGATATCTGAAATAGAAAGTTAACGTATCTCTATTATGTAGATATACATAGTGGTGGTATTATACGAAGGGGATGTTATTATTTTATATCTAACCAATTTGATGAATTACTCCTAATAGTTCGCGTCATAATAGTGCTAGTTGATGAGAGTTACTTCGGGAGCAAAATAAAAAAAGTAAAATCAAATTCATTTGGCTTATTCTCTTCTCTCAATTCCAATAGGATGCAACTGGATCTAGTATGAACTATCGATCAGAACGTATATGGATAGAACTTATAACGGGGTCTCGAAAAACAAGTAATTTCTGCTGGGCCTGTATCCTTTTTTTAGGTTCACTAGGATTCTTATTGGTTGGAACTTCCAGTTATCTTGGTAGGAATCTGATATCTTTATTCCCGTCTCAGCAAATCATTTTTTTTCCCCAAGGAATCGTGATGTCTTTCTATGGGATCGCAGGTCTGTTCATTAGTTCCTATTTGTGGTGCACAATTTCGTGGAATGTAGGTAGCGGTTATGATCGATTCGATAGAAAAGAAGGAATAGTGTGTATTTTTCGTTGGGGATTTCCTGGAATAAATCGTCGCATCTTCCTTCGATTCCTTATGAGAGAGATTCAATCGATCAGAATGGAAGTTAAAGAGGGTCTTTATCCTCGACGTGTCCTTTATATGGAAATCAGAGGCCAGGGCGCCATTCCCTTGACCCGTACTGACGAAAATTTTACTCCACGAGAAATTGAACAAAAAGCTGCTGAATTGGCCTATTTCTTGCGCGTGCCAATTGAAGTATTTTGAAATGAAGGGAATGAATGCTTTCTCAGCATGAGGGAAGGGGCCCAGGAACCCCCTTTTAAATATAACTGAAGCTTCTTCGGAACGTTCATTCGAGCAAAACATGTTAGATTCTATTTCCCCTGTTCCGTTGGTAATCCTTCTGTGGCCCATAGAATAAAGCAGGCGGACGTATACGGAACAACCATAATAAGAAGCAATTTTGATCGACCAAAACTCCTTTTTCTGCATATAGAACTCAATTCTACTAGTAACAAGTCTAATAAGTATGTATTCATCACACATATCAGAGCATTTCGGAATACATAATTTCTCTTTTTAGGGCCAATACTTTGGATTAATACATTAGATACAGATGTATCATATCTCGTTAATTATCTTTCTTTTGTCAATCGATGTTTCTTTTTTGATCCTTTCTTTAGCTCCTGGATAACCAAACGTTTAGATCTCTCATACTCGTTTTGTCACCTATTTCGGATTTCATCATTAATATTTTTCAGAAATATCCCCTCAATTATTCCTGGGTCGTGGGTAGCCAGTGAAAATTTCGAAAAAATAATTGAGGGGAGTTCTTTCGTCTCGAAATCAAAATAATATTCATTATTTCAAGCGGTTCTTTTGGGCATTCATCGAAAGAACAAATGAAGATAGAATTGGTTCGAATTTGACCAACTGAGATATCTTGGAAAAGTATTTGATTATTTCTTCATTCGAAACGGGCCCTTATTCTATTTCTATTTCTATATTCTTTCTAGATCCAAGGACTAAACAATTCAAAAAAAAAAGGAATAGATCCATAGGTTCCATACCTTGTTATAGAACTCATGCTTCATAGAAATATCGGATCAGATAGAGTCGGCGAATGAAGCGGGTTCATTAACAATTCACAGATGAAAAGTGTCAAAAAAGAAAGCATTGACTCCCCTCCCGTATCTTGCATCTATAGTCTTTTTGCCCTGGTGGATCTCTCTCTCATTTAATAAAAGTCTGGAACCTTGGGTTACTAATTGGTGGAATACCGGACAATCCGAAACTTTTTTGAATGATATTCAAGAAAAGAACGTTCTAGAAAGATTCATAGAATTAGAACAACTATTCCTGTTGGATGAAATGATAAAAGAGTACCCGGAGACACAGATACAAAAGCTTCGTATAGGAATCCACAAAGAGACGATGCAATTGGTCAAAATGCACAACGAAGATCATATCCATATCATTTTGGATTTCTCGACAAATATAATCTGTTTTGCTATTCTAAGTGGTTATTCTATTCTGGGTAATGAAGAACTTGTCATTCTGAATTCTTGGGTTCAGGAATTCCTCTATAACTTAAGCGACACAATAAAGGCTTTTTCTATTCTTTTATTAACTGATTTATGTATCGGATTCCACTCACCCCGGGGGTGGGAACTAATGATTGGTTCGGTCTACAAAGATTTTGGATTTGCTCATAACGATCAAATTATATCTGGTCTTGTTTCCACTTTTCCAGTCA